GATTTGTCCTTTGTTCCAGATTTGTCCTTTGTTAATGTCCTAGCTTAGTGTAAGATAGAGATAGGCATAGCTCATTTTAATTTGAACAATGACTGAATCAATGAACAAAAGCGGAAGAAGAAGAAACGGAATTTAACCCCCTTTTCTGTTTTCTGAAGGACAAATCACTACCCGAACGAATGCTATCTGTCGTATTATTTGTATTTAATAGAATATCGATTTCTATAACTATAATAGATTTATATAGAGAATAGCGATTAGAATGAATGACGAATCAAAAAATTCTCTGAAATCGTGAAAAACAGAAAGATCCCTCGGATCTAATCATATCATTCCATTATATTGACAATTTCAAAAAACTGTTCATACTATGATCATAGTATGAGGGCGGTCGGGTAAGTATGCCCCCATCGTCTAGTGGTTCAGGACATCTCTCTTTCAAGGAGGCAGCGGGGATTCGACTTCCCCTGGGGGTAGGGTACTACGAAAGGAAGTTAATCATGGATTACCAATAAGCCTAAAATGGATTCTTCCTGGGTCGATGCCCGAGCGGTTAATGGGGACGGACTGTAAATTCGTTGGCAATATGTCTACGCTGGTTCAAATCCAGCTCGGCCCAATAATTCGCCAATCTACCATGAGATGGTATAACCCCCTTGTCCTTCAGAAATACCTGATACGGAGGAATAAAAAAGAATCAAATTTTCTGCTGTATCCCTTATTTCCCTGGGATTGTAGTTCAATTGGTCAGAGCACCGCCCTGTCAAGGCGGAAGCTGCGGGTTCGAGCCCCGTCAGTCCCGACGGATCCAATAAATACAATACATCAATTCATCTTTCGCTTTTCTTTTTCCATTTCACTTCTATTGTTTGTTTGAGTTTATGACTAATGGAAGTGGGGAGGTGGTCTGATGATACTTCATCAGATGATTGTACAAGGAAGACGTAGGGTAAGTTATAGAAAAGAAAGAACAGAAAAGAATTCTTGATTGGATCAGGAATCCAATTTGGGATTCGGTATGGATAAAAGATATGTATATGTTATACTATTCAATTCTCGACGATGAATTGATTTGATAGCTCAGATATTGTTATTCATGATATTGAATAAGATCAACATCATCGCATCGAGAGGTAATTCATCCATTGAATTTACAGGCGAAAGATTTATCATCTCTATGGGATTAAATCCCGAGTTATTGCGAAGTAAAAAAACGATGAGATTATGGAAGTAAATATTCTCGCATTTATTGCTACTGCACTGTTTATTCTAGTTCCTACTGCTTTTCTACTTATCATTTACGTAAAAACTGTCAGTCAAAATAATTAATTAATTTTAATGAAACTTGACTTCTGAGTTCTTATCAATGATTGAAGAAATAAAATGAAAAGGATTCCAATTTATTGTCTTAAATGAAATGAGTGGACTAGAATTGGCAGTATTCTATGAGATCCAATAGTATGGTAGAAAGAAATATACGAATATTTCTTTCTACCATACTATCTATTAGTGTTATTGTAGTGTATAAAGTTGTACTCTCTAATAAAGAAAAGATAGAGGCTTAATATAGATCAATCTACAATATGTGGAATGTACATAGCATCCAATTCTATTTCTTTGCTACATTTATTTATTCCGATCAATCTGAAATAATCGAAATGGAACTCTTACTCTTATGGTTATGGTTCTAATTCCTAGATTTTTGATTATTTCCAATATGAATCCCAATATCCATCGCAAGAATCAAATCAATGAAGGAAAATGGTATGGGCCTATATCTATATTAATAAACTAACGTAATCTTTTTTTTTAGCATTCCTAAAAAGGAATTGATCGAGCCATTGACAAGAGTTCTATGGGAACTTCTTCGGATTTCGAAAAGGAGTAGTAAACCTCACAGATTTTTATTTTAACGCTTGAACCATGATATGAAATGAGTCGATAAAGCATAAATCCAATTTCGAAAATAATAAAACAATCGATAAATACGCAATATGTGACTCGCCCAAGACAAGATCTTATTATGCATAGTATTTTGTTAGACAACCACTATATCTATATCTATTTTGTTTATCATAGAAAGTGCGTATACACTTAACAGAACGACTTCCTCCTTGAAAAATAATTGAAAAAAGGAAAATCAATAAAAAAGAAAAGGGGTCCGTTCTTCCTCATTGTCCATATATAATTCGGATAAGAGCCCATTTGTTGAAATCGAATAGAAAATTTAGGAAGAATTAGGTTGGAATAAATTTCGTATCATCTGTATCCCTTTTCCTTTCGAAATACAAAGTCATTGAAATATTTGTTTGATTAGAAGAGTATTATTCATATAATACCTTATTACACTAGAATCCACTGGAATTTTGAAATGAAGATATTTTAATTTGAATTAAAAAGTCAAAAAGGATTTGCAGAACGATCTATAAAATAATTAATAGAGTTTGATTCCTCAACTCAATTAGTAGTACTTCTAAAGTCCACTTCTTCCCCATACTAC